ATTGCGTAATATTTATAATAATGTAAATATATACACTTTGGGCCATAAAATACCCCACTTGAGATTTTCCTGTTTACGGGGGGTTTACAGGAACGTTAGTTATCTCAGGAGTTTAGGGGGGTAGGGGGGTTTAACGCGCGAAAGCCGAGGGGGGCATCCTTAGATATTCTAGGAGTAATATTTCAATTATGCTCTTGATATCCAAGTATGTGGTTAATTAAATAAAGTCTTTTCACCACGAATACTATTTCCTTGCAGGCAAGAAAATGTTCAACCTTGAATAACATTACCGTGTGCACTCTGAAATGTCAAATGAAAGGAAAAAAAAAAAGGAAACCCCTTGCCCGATGGAAAGAACGCTCGGCATGTTGGGTAACGAGTCGTATGGTCGCCACCATTAACTTATGCAAGCGTCGATGAAAGTGTGAGGAATAATATCAATATATGGCCCTGAAGTAGGAACCAAATGCCAGGAATAATTCACTGAGTGAAACCCCCACAATAGTTGTCCCTCACCTTCAATAACCGTGTGCATTAAGAAATGAGCTGGATGGTGGGCTCTTACTACATTAATCTTGTGAAAGTTAACGGGATGTTGGGTCCTGGTATATCTAGACTGATGAGTTTTTGTGGTCGGTCTTAAATCTCGCTTATTATTTCAAGGTAATTATTATCAATTTAATAGTTTAATGGTTTATGTATACCTTAGTGTTTTGTTGACATATGAATGTTTAAATACTATAAATGGTTATTATACATATTATGTCCTTATTAATTATTAATATGGTTTACATATATATATGGTGTTAATACATACATGTACATGTCGTACATGTATGCAAAGAATAGTTTAATTTAGAATCCTAGCTTTGGGAGTTAGGGGTAGGAGTTAAAATCTCCTTTCTTTGAGCAAAAGGGAGGATTTTAACCTCCGGCGTCCGGTTTACAAGACCGGCGCTCTGACGCTGAGCTACTAATGCAGGTTCATCCGAGGATTTTGTTTTCTACCCATCCAGCAGTTGGGAAGAAGACTAGGAATAGGGAGAAGTATAGAACAGATGCTACTTGGCCAATAATAATAAATGGTTGCTCCGCCGGCATTCCTCCAATTCATGTAAGGATAACTACGTCTGCGACAAGTGTTCAGAATAGGAATTGTGAGACTGGTCGGAATGTTAGTGCTCGTTGTTTTGATGTATGTAGAAAAGGAACTACTATAAGGACAAGAATTGAGGCTAGAAGGGCTAGGACTCCTCCTAACTTGTTCGGGATTGATCGTAGGATGGCGTAAGCGAAGAGGAAATATCATTCTGGTTTGATATGGGGCGGGGTAACTATTGGGTTGGCAGGCGTGAAGTTGTCTGGGTCACCTAAAAGATTAGGGGAAAACAGTGCAAGAGAGGCTAGTGCAAGGAGCATAACTGCGAACCCCAGTAGGTCTTTATAGGAGAAGTAGGGGTGGAATGAAATTTTGTCAGCATTTGAGTTTAACCCGATTGGGTTGTTTGAGCCGGTCTCATGTAGGAAAAGTAGGTGAAGTACTGAGAAAGCTGCAATGACGAATGGGAAAAGGAAGTGGAAGGCAAAGAATCGGGTGAGGGTAGCATTGTCAACTGAAAATCCGCCTCAAATTCACTCTACAAGCATAGTGCCAACGTAGGGTACGGCAGATAGGAGGTTTGTAATGACGGTGGCACCTCAAAATGACATTTGTCCTCATGGGAGGACGTATCCAACGAAGGCGGTCATCATAACTAGGAGAAGTAATACAACCCCTACGTTTCATGTTTCTTTATAAAGGTAGGAGCCGTAGTAAAGGCCTCGTCCGATGTGTATGTAAATACAAATGAAGAAAAAGGATGCACCGTTTGCATGTAGGTTTCGGATGAGTCAGCCGAAGTTAACATCTCGACAGATGTGGGCCACAGAGGCAAAAGCTGATTCAACATCAGGGGTATAATGCATAGCAAGAAATAGTCCTGTAAGGATTTGGGTAATTAAGCAAAGTCCAAGTAGTGAGCCGAAGTTTCATCATACAGAAATATTGGAGGGAGAGGGGAGGTCAATCACTGCGTCGTTAACGATTTTTAATAGGGGGTGGGTTTTTCGAAGGCTTGCCATTAGGGTTCTTGTAGTTGAATAACAACGGTGGTTTTTCAAGCCGTTAGTCCTGGTTAAAGTCCTGGCAGGAATTATGACTTATATGATGTGTCTGTTATTGTTTGGTTTAGTCCTGGGCTTAGTTGCGGTTGCTTCTAACCCCTCCCCATATTTTGCTGCTCTTGGTTTAGTGGTTGTATCGGGCATGGGATGTGGGGTCTTAATTGGTCATGGTGGATCCTTTCTGTCTTTAGTACTATTTTTAATTTATCTGGGGGGCATGCTGGTTGTGTTTGCTTACTCTGCTGCTTTAGCAGCTGAGCCCTACCCTGAGAGCTGAGGGAGTCCGGCCGTTGTGCTTTATATAATTATTTATGCGGTAGGGGTGATTTTAGCATGTGGTTTATTTTGAGGGGGGTGGTATGAGTCCTCTTGGGCGCCTGTGGATGAGATGGAGGAGTTTTCTGTCTTCCGAGGGGATGTAGGGGGAGTTGCATTAATATATTCGTTGGGAGGAGGTATGTTGGTAATTAGTGCATGAGTGTTACTTCTTACTCTATTTGTGGTGTTGGAGCTAACGCGGGGAATAGACCGGGGAACGGTTCGAGCGGTTTAATAGGTAATTAATAGGGTAGCAAGGGCAAGGGTCAGTAGGAACAGGGAGAGATAGGTTTTGATTATTCCTTGTTGGGCATTGCTTGTTGTCGTGATTAAAGGGATGTTTGATGAGACTAGGGCTTTAGGGCCAACTTTTTCTATTCAGGTTTGGTCGACCATTTGGCTGGCAACGGTTTGGCCCAAGACTAGGTTTAGTTTCGGTGTAAACCGGTGAATGATGTGTGGGAAGAATCCTAGCATGTTAGAAAAGTGGTGAGGGCTGAGCACTGGGGTGGGTTTAAATTGTTTGCTAGTTAGGGTTGCTAGTTCTAAGGCAATAATTAAGCCTAGGATTGTAACGATAAGGGCAGCTAATTTTAGGAGAGGGGGCATAGATATTACCGGTGTTTTTAGGGGAGTAATATTAGAGGTAATTAGGAGGCCGGCGATAATGCTGCCTCAGGCTAGTCGTTTGATGGGATTAATCACTGCTGGGTTGTTTTCATTAATAGGGGACAAGGCGTTGAATCGGGGGTGTCCTATAGAAACAAAGAAAACAACGCGTAGGCTGTAGATGGCTGTGAAAGAGGTTGCGAGGAGGGTAAGTGTTAGGGCTCAGGCGTTGAGGTGGGATGTGTTTAGTGCTTCAATAATAGCATCTTTTGAGAAGAAGCCGGCTAGGAAAGGGGTGCCCGTTAGGGCTAGGCTGCCGATGGTTAAGCAAGATGATGTGAAAGGGGTCAGGTGGTGTATACCTCCTATTTTACGAATGTCTTGTTCATCATTCAGGCTGTGAATAATAGAACCAGAGCATAAGAAAAGTATTGCCTTGAAAAAGGCGTGTGTACAGATATGAAGGAAGGCGAGTTGAGGCTGGTTTAGTCCGATTGTTACTATTATCAGGCCCAGTTGGCTTGATGTAGAAAATGCAACAATTTTTTTAATGTCATTCTGGGTTAGAGCACAAGTAGCGGTGAATAGTGTGGTTAAGGCTCCTAGGCAGAGGCACAGAGTCAGGGCTGTCTGGTTGTTCTCCAGGAGAGGGCTCATCCGGACGAGAAGGAAGATTCCCGCAACAACTATAGTACTAGAATGTAGTAGGGCAGAGACCGGTGTAGGGCCCTCCATGGCAGAGGGAAGTCATGGATGTAGGCCAAACTGGGCTGATTTACCAGTAGTAGCAAGGATTAGTCCCAGAAGTGGAAGGGTTATATCTAAGTTTTTAGCGGCTACAAATATCTGTTGTATTTCCCAGGAGTTTAGGTTGGTTGCTATTCATGCTATGGCTAGAATTAGGCCAATGTCTCCGACCCGGTTGTAGAGTACTGCTTGCAGAGCAGCTGTGTTTGCGTCTGCCCGGCCGTACCATCAGCCAATGAGAAGAAAGGACATAATTCCAACACCTTCTCAACCAATAAAGAGTTGGAATATGTTATTAGCAGTTACTAGAATGATTATAGCGATTAGAAAGACTAGAAGGTACTTAAAGAATCGGTTTATAAAAGGGTCTGCGTGCATATATCATGATGCAAATTCTAGAATAGATCAAGTTACATATAGGGCAATAGGGGTAAAAATAATTGAATAGTGGTCAAATTTAAGGCTAATATTAATGTCAAAGGTATGGGTATTTATTCAGTTTCAATTGGTAATAATGGTCTCTGCTCCTTCATTTATATATAAGAACAAGGGTAAAAGGCTAACAAAAAATGCTAGTTTTACTGCGGTTTTGACTTTTGTCAATGCCCAGTCTGGGGTGTGAGGTTGGGGGGAAAGGGTTGTTAAAACAGGGTATGCTAGTAGTAAAAAAATAATGATTAAGCTTGTTGTTATTATTAGAGAAGTGGTGTGCATAGCTGCTACTTGGATTTGCACCAAGAGTTTCTGGTTCCTAAGACCAGCGGATGAGCTGTTATCCTTTAGAAGCAAGGCGAGTGAGCCCTGGGGTTCAACCAAGGAGGCGAAAATTAGCAGTTTCCGTTACTGGCGAGTCTCTCTCGGTAAATAAGGGGACTTTAACCCCTGTCTTTGGAGCCACAATCAAATGTTTTCTTTAAACTATATCTACAGGCAGTTCAGCCTCAAATTAATTCGGGTTTGAGGATCAGGAGGGCTAAGGGTAGTAGGTGTAGGGCTATTAAAAGGTGTTCCCGAGAATGTGAGGGGTCGAGTGAGATAATATGTGCGGGGAGCGGCCCTCGTTGTGTTATTAAGAATATATAGAGGGAATAGCCTGCGGTAATTAAAGTACCTGTCCCGGTTAATAGAAGTGTTCAGTAGGATCAGTTAAATAACGAGGTGATAATTATAAGTTCTCCTATGAGGTTTGGGAGCGGGGGTAGTGCTAAATTGGCAAGGCTGGCAATAAATCATCATGTTGTCATTAAAGGTAATACCATTTGCAGGCCTCGGGCTAAGACTATTGTTCGGCTATGTGTTCGTTCGTAGTTTGTGTTTGCTAAACAAAAGAGGGCGGAGGAGGTGAGGCCGTGTGCAATTATTAAGATAAGGGCTCCTGTGAAACCTCATGGTGTTTGGATAAGAATGCCGGCCGCGACTAATCCTATATGGCTTACTGATGAGTAGGCAATTAGGGATTTAAGGTCCGTTTGACGGAGACAAATTGAACCTGTCATGATGACGCCTCATAAGGCAAAAACGATAAATGGGTAGCTGAGTTCCTTAGTTAGTGGTTCTAGTATGGTTATCATACGCATTATACCGTAGCCCCCTAGTTTCAGGAGTACGGCGGCAAGTACTATTGAGCCAGCAATTGGGGCTTCTACGTGTGCTTTAGGAAGTCAGAGGTGGACGCCGTATAGTGGTATCTTAACTAAAAATGCTAGGAGACACCCTGCTCACCATAGTTTGTCCGCGTAGGACACTAGTTGTAGAGGGGCGGAGTATTGAAGTGTTAAAAGGGAAAGTGTTCCTGTGCTGTTTTGTAGTAGAAGGAGGGCAACCAATAGGGGTAGAGAGCCTGCTAGTGTATAAAATAAAAAATAGGTTCCAGCGTTTAGACGTTCTGTTTGATTACCTCAGCGGGTGATGATTACTAGTGTTGGGATTAGGGTGGCTTCAAATATAACGTAAAACATAATAATTTCTGTGGCACTGAAAGCCAGAATTAGAAAGATTTGTAGGGATGTAAGTAGGGTGATATACATTCGTTGGCGGTTAATAGGCTCTAAGGCTGTGTGGTTTTGGCTGGCTAAGATTATTAGTGGCAAAAGTCAGCAAGTAAGAACTAGAAGGGGTGTTGATAAGGGGTCGGTTGCTATATATTGGTTGAGGGAGGTTCAGCCCGTTTCTGATAGGCTTTCTAGCCAGGTAAGGCTCGCTAGTGCGATAATGAGGCTGTGGGCGAGGGTTGTGGGTCATAGTCATTTTGCGGGGACTATTCAGGTCGTGGGAACAAGCATTAGTGTTGGAATAAGAATTTTTAGCATTGTAGTAGGTTGAGGCTTTGTAGGTGATCGCTTCCATGTGTTCGGGATGTGGCGACTAATAATGCTAAGCCTGCACTTGCTTCACAGGCTGAGAAGGCCAGGAGGAGTATTGGTGAGGCTGAAAAATTAGTTGAGTCTAGTTGCAGTGTTCAAATTGAGAGGGCAATGAAGAGGGAAAGTATTATAGCCTCTAAGCATAGAAGGGCTGAGAGAAGATGGGTTCGGTGAAATGCCAGGCCTGTCAGTCCTAACATAAAGGTTGATGAGAAAGCGAAGTGAACAGGGGTCATAAGGTAATTGTGGGTTTTCACCACAAGCTCTTGAGCCGAAATCAAGTATTTTAATTTAGACTAATCACCCATTCGGCCCACTCTAGGCCTCCTTGTAATCATTCATAAATTAGGCCTAGTGTTAAAAGGGTTAGTACGGCGGTGGCTCAGAGGAATGTGGTTAAAGGGGAGGTCAATTGGTCTCCTCATGGGAGAGGTAATAAGAGGGCGATTTCTAGGTCAAATAAGAGAAAGAGAATTGCGACGAGGAAGAAGCGTAATGAGAATGGCAAACGGGCGGACCCTAGTGGGTCAAATCCGCATTCATAGGGGGAGAGCTTTTCGTGATCGGGGGTGATTTGTGGTAGTCAGAAGGATACGATAGCTAGAACAGTGGAGAGTACAGCGGCAATTGTGATGATTGTTGTTACTAAGCTCATTATCTTTCCTTGGATTTTAACCAAGACCTGGTGATTGGAAGTCACTTATACTAAAGTTGATACTAGAAAGATTATGATCCTCATCAGTAGATGGAGACGTATAGGAATAGTCAGACAACGTCTACGAAGTGTCAATATCAAGCGGCTGCTTCAAATCCGAAGTGGTGATCAGATGTAAAGTGGTATTGGATTTGGCGGAGTAGGCAGACAGCTAAAAATGTGGAGCCAATAATTACATGGAGTCCATGGAAACCTGTGGCTACAAAGAAGGTGGAGCCGTAGACACCGTCTGCAATTGTAAAGGGGGCTTCGTAGTATTCCATGGCTTGAAGGAAGGTAAAGTAAAAACCTAGTAGAATTGTTAGTGCTAAGGATTGTACTGTTTCTTTTCGGTTTCCTTCTATAATGCTATGGTGGGCTCAGGTGACTGTTACACCGGAGGCAAGAAGGACTGCTGTATTCAGGAGGGGGACTTCGAATGGGTCGAGTGTTGTAATACCAGTGGGTGGTCAGCAGCCTCCTAGTTCGGGGGTCGGGGCAAGGCTGGAGTGGTAGAAGGCTCAGAAAAATCCGAGAAAGAAGAAAACTTCGGAAGTAATGAAAAGAATTATTCCATATCGTAGACCTTTTTGTACGGGTGGGGTGTGATGTCCTTGGTAGGTTCCCTCTCGAATAATATCACGTCATCATTGGTATATTGTAAGAAGAAGAAGAATTAAACCGATAGACATTAATGCTGTGGAGTTAAAGTGGAATCAGATAGCAAGGCCTGATGTTATTAGCAGAGCGGCAATTGCGCCTGTTAATGGCCAAGGGCTAGGGTCAACTATGTGGTATGCGTGTGCTTGGTGGGCCATTAGACGTTTTCTTGTAGGTATAGGCTTAAGAGTAATACGAATACGTATGCTTGAATCATTGCTACGGCAACTTCTAGGAGTGTTAGAAGGAAAAGGATAGTTGCTGTTAAAATTGCTACGGTTGGTATTAATGGTAGGAGTACAGTGGCTGCCGTAGCGATTAGTTGAATTAGAAGGTGGCCGGCTGTTAAATTGGCTGTTAGTCGTACTCCTAATGCTAATGGGCGAATAAATAAGCTAATTGTTTCGATGATGATTAGTACAGGAATAAGGGGGCCAGGGGTTCCTTCTGGAAGTAGATGGCCAAGAGCTTCGGTTGGTTGGTTTCGCATACCAATAATTACAGTTGCTATTCAAAGGGGGAATGCAAGGCCCATATTAAGCGATAATTGTGTGGTAGGGGTGAAGGTATATGGTAGAAGGCCTAACATATTAAGGGAAATTAAAAATAACATTAATGAGGCTAATAAAACGGCTCATTTATGTCCGGGCAAATTAACAGGTATAAATAGTTCTCGAGTGAGTCGGCCGATGAATCAGTTTTGTAGTGTTAACAACCGGTTATTTAATCATCGGGTTGTTGGTGTGGGGAAAAGAAGTCAAGGTAAAGTTAAGGCTAAGGCAATTAAAGGAATACCTAGGTACACAGGGCTCATAAATTGGTCAAAAAAGCTTAGTATCATGGTCAGTTTCAAGGTTCCCCTTTAGTTTTTTGTGTACTTTGGGGAGTTGGTTCGTTTGGGAAGGTATGTGCTATAACTTTTGGGATAACAATGATTAGGAATACTAATCAAGAGAAGACAAGGATGGCAAGCCAGGGTGCGGGGTTGAGTTGGGGCATGTCGCTAGGGGTGGTTGGGAGTCACCAATCTTTAGCTTAAAAGGCTAACGCTGTGCCCGGTTTAGCTTCTTAGCGAGGCGTCTTCAAGTATTAGAGAGGATCAGTTTTCAAAGTGTTCTAGTGGAACTGCTTCTACTACGATAGGTATGAAAGAATGGTTTGCTCCACAGATTTCGGAGCATTGGCCATAAAAGACCCCTGGTCGAGATGAAATAAAGGCTACCTGGTTGAGTCGGCCTGGTACTGCATCCATTTTTACTCCTAGGGATGGTACTGCTCATGAGTGAAGTACATCTTCAGCGGAGATTAAGACTCGAATGGGAGATTCAATTGGGACGACTATTCGGTGGTCTGCTTCAAGTAGTCGAAATTGACCAGTGGCTAGATCTTGTGTAGGTAGCATATACGAGTCGAAGCCTAGGTCCTCATAGTCTGTGTATTCATAGCTTCAGTATCATTGGTGTCCTATAGCTTTAATTGTTAGATGTGGATCATTAATTTCGTCTATAAGGTAAAGAATACGTAGGGAAGGAAGGGCAATAAGAATAAGAATGATAGCTGGGAGAATGGTTCAAATAATTTCAATTTCTTGGGAGTCTAGAATATATTTGTTAGTAAGCTTAGTTGAGATTATAGCAACAATAATGTAAAGTACTAATGTGCTGATTAGAAAAACAATTATTAGGGCGTGGTCATGAAAGTGAAGAAGCTCTTCTATGACAGGTGAAGCTGCATCTTGAAAACCTAGCTGCGAGGGATGTGCCATTAACTATGCAAGACACGCGGGGGTTAAACCCACAATTCTGCCTCGACAAGGCAGTGTAATGTTTCGTTTTACTAGTGTCTTATAAAGAAAGTGACAGAGCGGTAATGTGGTTGGCTTGAAACCAGCCTACGGGGGTTCAACTCCTCCCTTTCTCGTTAGTCCGATTTGACTAAAACAAATGCAGGCTCTTCAAATGTGTGGTAAGGAGGAGGGCAGCCGTGCAGTCATTCCACGTTAGTTGTGGCTAGTTCTACTGATAATACTTCACGTTTGGCGGCGAATGCTTCTCAGATAATAAATAAAAACATGATAACCGCTACAAGGGAGATTAGGGATCCAATGGAGGAAACTGTGTTTCAAAGGGTGTAGGCGTCTGGGTAGTCTGAGTATCGTCGAGGTATTCCGGCTAAACCTAGGAAGTGTTGAGGGAAGAATGTTAGGTTAACACCTACAAATATTACGCCAAAGTGGATTTTAGTTCATGTGCTGTGTAGGGTATATCCCGTAAATAGAGGGAATCAGTGTACAAATCCGGCAACGATGGCAAACACAGCACCCATTGATAGGACATAGTGGAAGTGGGCTACAACGTAGTATGTGTCGTGCAGGACGATGTCTAGAGATGAATTGGCTAAGACGATACCTGTCAGGCCTCCTACTGTGAAGAGGAAAATGAAACCGATGGCTCATAAAAGAGGGGTTTCTCACTTAAGTGCACCGCCGTGCAGTGTTGCTAGTCAGCTAAAGACTTTAACACCGGTGGGAATTGCGATAATTATTGTTGCGGAGGTAAAGTAGGCTCGTGTGTCTACGTCTATACCTACTGTAAATATGTGATGAGCTCATACGATAAAGCCTAGTAGACCAATGGCCATCATAGCTCATACCATGCCCATGTATCCGAAGGGTTCTTTTTTGCCGGCGTAATACGCAACAATATGAGAAATCATTCCAAACCCGGGGAGAATAAGAATATAGACTTCTGGGTGACCAAAGAATCAGAATAGGTGTTGATAAAGAATAGGGTCTCCTCCTCCTGCTGGATCAAAAAATGTTGTGTTTAGGTTTCGGTCTGTTAGGAGCATTGTAATTCCGGCAGCAAGAACTGGCAGAGAAAGTAGTAGAAGAACTGCTGTAATTAAAACGGATCAAACAAAGAGGGGTGTCTGATATTGAGAAATGGCTGCAGGTTTCATGTTAATAATTGTTGTGATAAAATTAATAGCCCCAAGGATTGAGGATACCCCTGCTAAGTGTAGGGAGAAAATGGTTAGATCAACGGATGCTCCGGCGTGGGCTAGATTACCGGCTAGAGGCGGATATACAGTTCATCCAGTTCCGGCACCGGCTTCTACTCCTGAGGAAGCTAGAAGTAGCAGGAAAGAAGGGGGAAGTAGTCAAAAGCTTATGTTATTCATTCGGGGGAATGCTATGTCTGGGGCCCCAATCATTAGGGGAATAAGTCAGTTTCCAAACCCTCCAATCATAATTGGTATTACTATAAAGAAAATTATTACGAAAGCATGTGCTGTAACAATTACATTGTAGATCTGGTCGTCCCCAAGAAGGGCGCCTGGTTGGTTTAATTCAGCTCGGATGAGCAGGCTTAAGGCTGTTCCTACTATTCCAGCTCATGCACCAAATACTAGATAAAGGGTGCCGATGTCTTTGTGATTGGTCGAGAAAAATCAACGTGTGATTGCCACAGGTAAGGTGGCTGAGTAAGCGGTGGATTGTAGCCCCATATACAGAGGTTTAAGCCCTCTTCTTATCAAGCCCTGAGGTGTATTGACATGTAAGATTGCAAATCTTAAGGAGCAGACTAATCGTCTGCCGGGGCTTTCCCCGCCTTCCTTTTTTGAAAAGGCGGGGAAAGATAGACGGATGCTCGCTGGTTTGGGCGCTTAGCTGTTAACTAAGAGTTTGCAGGATCGAGGCCTGCCTGTCTAGTAAGGCTTTAGCTTAATTAAAGTGTCTGTTTTGCATGCAGGAGATGTGGGGTAGTGTCCCGCAAGTCTTATCAGGGGCTGGGAGATTTTCACTCCCGCTTAGGACTTTGAAGGCCCTTGGACTAGCTGCTATCCTAAGTCCCTTAAAGGGTTAGTATTGCCGTTGCGGCCGGGGTTAAGGGTAGAAGGGTGAGGGTGGCTACTAGTGACGTAGCTAGTGGAAGTGTAGGCTGCAGGGAGGGAAGGCGTCATGAAGCGGTGGCGGCTAAATTGTTAGGGGATATAGTAAGAGTTATTGCGTATGACAAGCGTAGGTAGAAGTACAGGCTAAGGAGTGCGGAGAGAGCGGCTAGGGTTGCCACTGGGGCGAGGTCTTGTTTGGATAGTTCCTGAAGAATGAGCCACTTTGGTATAAATCCAGTTAGTGGTGGAAGCCCCCCCAGAGAAAGAAGGATTAAGGGGGTAAGGGATGTGAGTGCTGGGGCTTTTGCTCATGAGGTGGCTAGGGTGTTGATGTTAGTTGCTTTATTTAGTTTAAATACAAGAAAGGTTGAAAAGGTTATGACGAAGTAAGTAAGTAGGGTTAGGAGGGTTAGGGAGGGTGAAAATTGTAGTACTAGGATTATTCACCCGAGATGAGCGATGGAAGAGTAAGCAAGGATTTTTCGTAGTTGAGTCTGATTCAGGCCTCCTCAGCCGCCCACAAGGGTTGATGTTAGACCTAGTAGAATCAAAATGGTGGGGTTTGTAGGATGAATTTGCATCAGCAGGGCGAAAGGGGCGAGTTTTTGCCAGGTAGAGAGAATAAGGCCTGTAGTGAGGTCGAGGCCCTGAAGGACTTCGGGCAGTCAGGCGTGAACTGGGGCTAAACCAATTTTTAGTGCTAGTGCAATAATAATTATTGTGGTAGGGAGAGGGTGTGTTATTTGTTCAATGCTTCATTGGCCGGTTAGTCAAGCGTTGGTAGTGCTAGCAAACAGGAGCATGGCAGCTGCGGTGGCCTGGGTTAGGAAGTATTTAGTAGTTGCTTCTACTGCTCGTGGGTGATGGTTTTGTGCTATTAGTGGAATAATGGCCAGAGTATTCATTTCAAGTCCCATTCATGCAAGGAGTCAGTGTGAGCTTGCAAATGTAATTGTGGTGCCTAGGCCAAGGCCAAATAAAAGGGTGGCTAAGATGTACGGGCTCATTAGTAAAAGAAGGATTTTAACCAACATGTTTGGGGTATGGGCCCAAAAGCTTAATTAGCTGATTTTACTAGGAAGTAGTGTAGTGGAAGCACAAAGAGTTTTGATCTCTTTAGGTAGGATTCGAGTCCCTTCTTTCTAAGGAGTCGGGGGGACTTTAACCCCCATAGTTCACTCTATCAAAGTGGCCCTTGGGCTTCAGGCACGGCTCCGGTGTTTATAGTTGAGGGGGTAAGCCTGCAAATGCGATTGGGAGTGAGAGGTGTCAAATTACAAGGGCTAATGTCAGGGGAAGGAAGTTTTTTCAGATTAAATGCATGAGTTGGTCATATCGGAACCGGGGGTAGGAGGCTCGAACTCACAGGAATACCATTGAGAGCAAAGCTGCTTTAATCATAAGATTTGTAGCGGTAAGTTCTGGGATTGTTGGGATGTGGGAGGCGCCCAGGAAAAGTGTGGCGGAAAGCGTATTTATAAGAAGGATATTTGCATATTCTGCTAGGAAAAATAGGGCGAAGGGCCCTCCTGCGTATTCGACATTGAACCCTGAGACTAGTTCTGACTCTCCTTCGGTGAGGTCAAAGGGGGCTCGGTTTGTTTCGGCGAGGGTAGAGATGTATCATATCGCGGCGAGGGGTCAGGCGGGAACAATCAGTCAGATAGCCTCTTGAGCAATATTAAAAGTTTGAAGTGTAAAACCCCCTGTGAAAATAATGGCGTTTAGAAGGATAAGACCTAGGCTGACTTCATATGAAATAGTCTGGGCTACGGCCCGTAGGGCTCCAATTAGAGCATATTTTGAGTTTGATGCTCAGCCTGAGCCAAGGATTGAGTATACTGCTAAGCTAGATAGGGCGAGGATAAACAGGATACCTAGGTTTAAATCGACTACGGGGTAGGGGAGTGGTATTGGGGCTCAAAGGGTGAGGGCGAGGGTGAGAGCAAGCATGGGGGCCAGGAGGAATAAGACTGGAGAGGAGGTTGAGGGTCGAACGGGTTCTTTAATAAATAATTTTACCCCATCTGCAATAGGTTGAAGGAGGCCGTAGGGGCCAACGATGTTTGGACCTTTTCGTAGTTGTATATAGCCTAGGACTTTTCGCTCAATTAAGGTAAGGAAAGCTACGGCCAGGAGTACAGGCACAATGAAAGCTAAGGGGTTTAAAATATGGGTTACAAGAGCGGTGATCATAGTTAGGAAGAGGACTTGAACCTCTGTAAAAAGGGCTTAGGTCTTTTGCAATGGCCGGGCTCTGCCATCCCAACATGCCATTATCTTGGGCGTGGAGGGTATGCCCTTTTGCCTATTTTAGTTGTTTTCATTAGGAGGGGTGAGGCGTGCTTTGAGTATGGGCCTCTTCTTTTCGGTCCTTTCGTACTAGAAAAGAACATGTCATAGATAGAAACTGACCTGGATTACTCCGGTCTGAACTCAGATCACGTAGGACTTTAATCGTTGAACAAACGAACCCTTAATAGCGGCTGCACCATTAGGATGTCCTGATCCAACATCGAGGTCGTAAACCCCCTTGTCGATATGGGCTCTAAAAGGGGATTGCGCTGTTATCCCTAGGGTAACTCGGTCCGTTGATCGGCGTTGCCGGATCTTATTGGTCAGAAATTCTGTTTATTAGAGCTGCAGCTCTTGGTTGTAGGGGCAGTGCCCCTATTCCACATGGGGGTTTTTTATTTCCCCGCGGTCGCCCCAACCAAAGACATAGGGGTATAAATCATTTGGCTTAGTCTTTTGTCTGGGGTGTTTAGCATGATATACCTTGGTGTCTAAAGCTCCATAGGGTCTTCTCGTCTTATGTTTTTATCCCCGCTTCTGCACGGGGAGATCAATTTCATTGACTTGAAAAAGGAGACAGTTAAGCCCTCGTTATGCCATTCATACAGGTCTCCATTTAAAAGACAAGTGATTGCGCTACCTTCGCACGGTTAAAATACCGCGGCCGTTAAACATATAGTCACAGGGCAGGCTGGACCTCTTATTCTTACATTTTGCAAGAGGCGATGTTTTTGGTAAACAGGCGAGGCTTCGAAAATGTTTGCCGAGTTCCTTCTTTTTCTTTTAGTCTTTCCTTAGGGGCACACCAGTGTGGGATTAACGGTTTGTAATTGGATGGTTTTCTGGTTGTTTTATTTGTTGTTCATTACCCTCTTTGTTTGGGGCCGTTAAGTTTCGGTGGGGGTTCGTTCCGATTTACACGTGTGCAAGGAGAGAGGCGGATGCTCTCTTATTACTCATATTAGCATGTGCACTCTCATGTTTGCATGAGATGGCCTGATAGTGTTAGGGGGTTGGGATAATATTATCTGAATAAATGGGTAAGGTTTAATGCTTGAGCTTTAACGCTTTCTGTAAGGGTGGCTGCTTTTAGGCCCACCAGGGCATTGTTCCCTTAGTGTTTATGATCTTTACCCTCCTGGGAAAGTTGTGTCTTGTCTCAAAGGGGCTGTACCCCCTTTGATTAACTCTCTCGGCTTCTTTGGGTGTCGGTTGAGGTGATACCTTGGTGAAGGGAGAAGCCGGGAGGCTGAACTCCTATCCAATTCTCAGGCAACCAGCTATAACTAGGTTCGGTAGGTCTGTCACCTCTACTCAAAGCTCTTCCCACTCTTTTGCCACAGAGACGGGTTTGCCCTATTAACAGGCTGTCTTGGAGTAGCTCACGTAGTTTCGGGGTTCCAAACTAAAGTTCGCTTTGCTTGGGTGGTTCTAGCTAAATCATGATGCAAAAGGTACGAGGTGAAATCTCTGCTTCTTGGGGCTTTACTGGGTTGTTTCACTTCTCTTTCAGCGTTCCCTTGCGGTACTTTCTCTATTGCTCCGGTGTAATCCTTTTCTGTCGCCCATACTAAGGGGGAAAAATGGTTTGTTTAATTAATGAGTAGTATTTTTGGGTTTATGAATATTGAGTTGTTGTTTTTATTAGGGTGGGCTAGCTGGTTGGCGTCAGGGTAATCCGATTCGCACGGATGACTTTTCAGTGTAAGGGAAATGCTATACTATCTTAGCTATACTCTGATTTTTCCAAGTGCACCTTCCGGTACACTTACCATGTTACGACTTGCCTCCCCTTTGCAGGTATGTTGTCTTAGTTAGGTTTGTTGGTGAGCTTGGGGAGAGTGACGGGCGGTGTGTACGCACTTCAGAGCCGGTTTCAGTGGAACACTCTATTTTCCACTTACTGCTAAATCCTCCTTCGGACGTATTGTTTCAATACATCGTTCGTATTCGCTGTGTCAGCGAATGTAGCCCATTTCTTCCCCTCTCATGCGCTACACCTCGACCTGACGTTCTGGGTGGTGCCAATTTTGCTTACTGTTAAACCCTCACAGGGTAAGCTGACGACGGCGGTATATAGGCGGGAAAAACAAGGGAGGGTGAGGTTGAACGGGGGTCATCGGTTATAGAACAGGCTCCTCTAGGGGGATCTAAAGTACCGCCAAGTCCTTTGGGTTTTAAGCTAATGCTCGTAGTACCCAGGCGGATAGAGGGTGTAGTATTCTATCAATGTTTATGGCTAAGCATAGTGGGGTATCTAATCCCAGTTTGTACCATAGCTTTCGTGGAGTCAGGGGCTGTAAAGCCACTTTCGTAGTGGGGCTTCGTGCCTTCGAATGCGTATAACTGCCTTGAAGGTGTTCGGCTTTAGTTGTAGGTTACCTTAACCACGCTTTACGCCGGTGTCTGTCAACTTGGGCCTCTCGTATAACCGCGGTGGCTGGCACGAGTTTTACCGGCCCTCTTAGCTTTGACTAAGTCAAGTTTTCACTTATAGCTTAAGGTTTATCACTGCTGAGTTCCCTTGAGGGTGTGGCTAAGCAAGGCGTCATGGGCTTGTAAGAGGTGTGCCTGATACCAGCTCCTTGTTTTAGGGTATAAAACTATGGGCATTCTCACAGGGTCGCGGATACTTGCATGTGTAAGTTTAGCTAGAGTTGACAGTAAAGTCAGGACCAAGCCTTTGTGCCCGCGGGGCTTTCTAGGGCCCATCTTAACATCTTCAGTGTTATGCTTTAGTTAAGCTACGCTAGC